ATCGAGCACCTGTATGTAACACTTTCCAAGGAAGGGTAAAAAATGACATTATATATATATAACATAGTTAAATATAAACAAACCAAATCCTATTTATTCTAATTCATTTTAGATCCGACCGAAATAGGATTTTCGGGATAAGGAATAAACTAAACAAACCATGGATAAATCCAAGCGACCTTTTCTTAAATCCAAGCGATCTTTTCGTAGGCGTTTGCCCCCGATCCAATCGGGGGATCGAATTGATTATAGAAACATGAGTTTAATTAGTCGATTTATTAGCGAACAAGGAAAAATATTATCTAGACGGGTGAATAGATTGACCTTGAAACAACAACGATTAATTACTATTGCTATAAAACAAGCTCGTATTTTATCTTTGTTACCTTTTCTTAATAATGAGAAACGATTTGAAAGAACCGAGTCGACCGCCAGAACTGCGGGTCTTCGAGCCAGAAATAAATAGGCTTACTCTTTCTTCACTTGAATCAAAATTCCAATCCGAACTCAAACGCAGATTGATGTTTTGTTCGAAAAATATGAAAAATGCGGATTTGATTATCGTGTCGTAAGAAAAAAAAGAATCGGGTAAGAATAAATCTTTTTTTGAGTGTGTTCATTCATTTTGACTACTTTTTTATCATATTCATTTTGACTCTACCCTCCCGGAGTTCATTCTCCGGGGAACTCCGTTTAAATTATTCCGGTGGATTCTTTCCAATCTACTTCTTTTATGATCTCATTGGAAATCCTATAAAGACAATTTTTATTTGATATAGCTATTTGTGCAAGTATTTTACGATTAAGAAGCACCTGTTTCTTATACAGGTCGTGTATTAATCTACTATAACTATAGGATACCCCTATTTCACGAATTACTGCGTTTATTCGAGTGATCCACAAACGGCGAAAATTTCTCTTTTGCCTATCCCTATCCCGATGAGACGAAACCAAAGCTCTTATTTTCTGTTGAGTAATTGTTCGAGTAAGTCTTGAATGAGCCCCGCGAAAGCTTGACGCAAATAAACGAATTTTTGTTCTACGTCTCCGAGCTATATATCCCCGTCTAATTCTGGTCATTGAATAAATGCAACTTTGACGAATAACTAATAGATTTCCTTTCTTTCAGTTATTCTTTTTCCCTTTCCTAGTCTATTAATAACAAAGCTTTTTTCCAATGTATAAACTAAAAATTCCAACGGCTTTGGCTACTATAACCTTCCCGACCACTATTTTTCTTTTTTCTAGACATTTCACTTCGAAATAAGAAATTGTATTTTACTAGGTATCAAAATAGAATAAATAAAAAAATAGAAATGGATAAAGAAATAGCGGCTTCCTTCGTTTCTATGGTTACTTCTTAAACGGTGAGGTTTTCTCTATACACCGGAGCCTTTACTTCATTTAATCAATGTTATTGGTAACTTGTATAGTTCACATTCTTTGGCTCTACCCATGAATTATCCAGTAATAGGTCTTTCACGATGAGATCTACTTACACAGTAACGGTATTTAATTATGAAAGTTGGCTAGGTAGCTAACCCTGTTAGTCCGTTCTTGCAAGAGGGGCCCTAAGCTTTCTGTTTTTAAGTAAGATTTCCTCCGCTTAATGGATAACCATTTGCTACCAATGGAGAATTGCTTCTCATCTTAAATTGAGGTGATTGGATTTGCACCAATGGAAACCATAAATTTCATACACAATAGAATGGATAGATTCTCTTTTTTTTTAGATACTGAATTGAATTTGAATGGACTTCTTTTTCTATTCTATCCTATTCGTCAGTACTGATCATTGATACTGGAAAAAGTTTTCTTTCTTTTGTCCCAGCTCATGATTTGAACGAGTCGCACATACACCCTAGTACATGTTCCTCGACGCTGAGGGCATCCCCGAAGCGCAGGAGATTTTGTGACATTTCTAATTGGCTGTCTTGTATTTCTAATAAGTTGTTTAATAGTTGGCATGTTGAATCATATCATATAAATAATGGGCTGGTTTAGATCGATCCTAACCTGATGATTATGAATTACTTCTACTATTTAATTTCATTTTCTAGTAAATTCGGCAAAAAGAGAAACTATGAAATCGAGGATTTACGCGAAAAAAATCCGGGCTATTTTCACTCAACCACTGCTACAAGATCAACAATTCCATAAGCTTGGGCTTCTGTTGCTGACATAAACACATCTCTTTCCATGTCTTCCGAGACAACCCATAAGGGTTTGTCCGTTCTTTGTACATAAACCCTTGTGAGGGTTTCACGCAGTTTGAGCAGCTCTTCCGCTTCCAGGATAAATTCTCCCGTTTGTGCCTCATAAAAAGAACTAGCAGGTTGATGAATCATTACCCTGATGGTATAACAAAAGAAGGGTTCCTCCATTTTGCATGATGAAGAGAAAAGAAAGATAAAGAATAAAAAGAAAAAAAGACAGAATTGAACAACCGTACGGGCATCTTTTATGCATTGCATACGGCTCTATAAGAAAATTGACCTTT